AATGAATTGCCTGATTAAAGGGTTATTTTGATAGAATAAATTAAATAATATTTACTATTATATTCATTATATAATTATTTGTGTATAAAATTATATTTAATAGAATTAAACTATTTCCTAAAATATCAAAAATTTTTATGCTTCTTACACTAAAATATAAAAAGATAAGCTAATCAAGCTAATTGGTTCATACCCTGTTTATAAAGGTTTTAATCCTTTTCTTTTTAATTTTAAAAAATTCTTATAAAAATTTATTTTTTTTTATACTAATTAGAGGAACAATGCTTTCAGTTTCATCATCCTCATGATTTGCAATCTGAATAGGATTAGAAATTAATTTATTGTCTATTATTCCCTTAATAATAGATACTAAAAATTTATACTCTTCAGAAGCTACCCTTAAATATTTTTTAACTCAAGCCTTAGCGTCTTCTGTCCTCTTATTTAGAGTTATTATATTTTATGTAATTACAAAAACAGAATTTTTAAATTTAAATGACAATTCTAAGCTTCCAATAAATATTTTAAATATAATATTAATTTCTGCTTTAATATTAAAAAGAGGGGCTGCTCCTTTTCATTTTTGATTCCCTAATGTAATAGAAGGAATTTCTTGATTTAATAATATAATTTTAATAACATGACAAAAAATTGCCCCAATTATATTAATAACCTATTGTTTAAATATAGATATTTTATTAATTTCTATTGTTCTTTCTTCTTTTTTTGGAAGAATTGGAGGGTTAAACCAGATATCCCTGCGAAAATTAATAGCTTTTTCTTCTATTAATCATTTAAGATGAATAATAATTGGACTAATAAAAAGAGAAACCTTATGATTTTCTTATTTTTTATTTTATTGTTTTTTATCTTTAACAATAGTATTTTTATTTAATAATTATAAAATTTTTTATTTAAATCAAATATTTACAAAACTTTCTCATAATATAATAACAAAATTTATTATTCTTGTCCCTCTTCTTTCTCTTGGAGGACTGCCCCCTTTTTTAGGATTTTTTCCTAAATGAATAATTATTGAACATTTAGTTTTTTTAAATTCTTTTTTTATTTTATTCATTTTAATAATATTCACACTAATCACATTATTTTTTTATCTACGAATTTGTTATTCAAGATTTTTAATGTCAGCTCAAAAAAATAATTGGGAATATCAGTTAATAACTAAATCTAGATTTTTTACTTTTAATTCATTTATAATTTTTGTTTCTTGTTCGGGGTTTATAGTAATTAATTTATATTTTTTTCTTTTATAATTTTTTAAAGCTTTAAGTTAATAAAACTATTAACCTTCAAAGTTAAAAATAAAATAAATTAAATTTTTAAGCTTTAGTAAAATTTTATTACTCCTTCAGAATTGCAGTCTAATATCATTAATATGAATATAAAGCCTTTGATTAAAGAAGATTAACCCTTCATAAATAAATTTACAATTTATCACTTATATTTCAGCCATTTAATCTAATTATTGCGACAATGGTTATTTTCAACAAATCATAAAGATATTGGAACATTATATTTCATTTTTGGGGCTTGATCTGGAATAGTGGGTACTTCTTTAAGTATTCTTATTCGAGCAGAATTAGGTCACCCTGGTTCATTAATTGGAGACGATCAAATTTATAATGTAATTGTTACGGCTCATGCGTTTATTATAATTTTTTTTATAGTTATGCCTATTTTAATTGGAGGATTTGGAAATTGACTTGTACCTCTCATACTTGGAGCCCCTGATATGGCTTTCCCTCGAATAAATAATATAAGATTTTGATTATTACCCCCTTCTTTAACTCTTCTCTTGTCAAGATCAATTGTAGAAAATGGAGCCGGGACAGGTTGAACTGTCTACCCTCCTTTATCATCAAATATTGCTCACACTGGGGCTTCAGTAGATCTTGCTATTTTTTCTTTACATTTAGCTGGAATTTCTTCTATTTTAGGAGCAGTAAATTTTATTACTACTGTGATTAATATGCGATCAGAAGGAATTACCCTTGACCGAATACCTTTATTTGTTTGATCGGTAGTAATTACTGCTGTTCTTCTTCTTCTTTCCCTTCCTGTCTTAGCCGGAGCAATTACAATATTACTAACTGACCGAAATTTAAATACCTCATTTTTCGACCCAGCCGGAGGAGGTGACCCTATTCTATACCAACATTTATTTTGATTTTTTGGACACCCTGAAGTTTATATTCTAATTCTTCCAGGATTTGGAATAATTTCCCATATTATTAGCCAAGAAAGAGGAAAGAAGGAAACTTTTGGGGCCCTTGGAATAATTTATGCAATACTTGCTATTGGTTTATTAGGATTTGTCGTTTGAGCCCATCATATATTTACAGTTGGAATAGATGTGGACACACGAGCCTATTTTACATCTGCTACTATAATTATTGCTGTGCCTACAGGAATTAAAATTTTCAGATGATTAGCCACACTTCACGGAACACAATTAAATTACTCACCGGCTTTACTTTGAGCTTTAGGATTTGTTTTTTTATTTACTGTTGGGGGTCTTACGGGTGTAATTTTAGCTAACTCTTCTATTGATATTGTTCTTCATGATACTTATTATGTAGTTGCTCATTTTCATTATGTATTATCAATAGGAGCTGTTTTTGCTATTATAGCAGGATTTGTCCACTGATACCCATTATTTACTGGATTAAATTTAAACGAAAAATGATTAAAGTCCCAATTTTTAATAATATTTTTAGGAGTAAATTTAACTTTTTTTCCTCAACATTTTTTAGGGTTAGCTGGAATACCTCGGCGATACTCAGATTACCCAGACGCTTATACTTCATGAAATATTCTTTCTTCAATTGGTTCTACAATTTCTTTATTAGGAGTTTTATTCTTTTTATTTATCATTTGAGAAAGTTTTTCTTCAAATCACTTATCTATTAATACAGGGCAATTAAATTCTTCAATTGAATGATACCAAAAACTTCCACCTGCTGAACATAGATACAACGAACTTCCCCTTTTAACAAACTAATTAATTAGTTAATTCTATTCTAATATGGCAGAATAGTGCCATGGATTTAAGCCCCATATATAAAAATTTATATTTTTTATTAGAAGAACATATGGCAACATGATCAAATATCAACGTACAAGATAGTTCATCTCCTTTAATAGAACAATTAAATTTTTTTCACGATCATACAATACTAATTTTATTGATAATTACTATTATAGTAAGTTATTTAATAGGAATATTATTTTTAAATAAATTTACTAATCGGTTTCTTTTACATGGACAAACAATTGAAGTAATTTGAACAATTCTTCCTGCAGTTATTCTTATATTTATTGCTCTTCCCTCCCTTCGAATTCTTTACTTACTTGATGAAATTAACGATCCATCAATTACGCTAAAAACAATTGGTCATCAATGATATTGAAGTTATGAATATTCTGACTTTTTAAATATTGAATTTGATTCATATATAATCCCAACAAATGAAATTTCATTAAATTCTTTTCGACTATTAGATGTAGATAACCGAATTGTTTTACCTATAAATAGACAAATTCGAATATTAATTTCTGCGGCTGATGTTCTTCATTCATGAACAATTCCAGCCCTAGGGGTTAAGGTTGATGCCACCCCCGGCCGTCTAAACCAAACAAATTTCAATATTAACCGTCCTGGATTGTTTTTTGGTCAATGTTCAGAAATTTGCGGAGCTAATCATAGTTTTATGCCTATTGTAATTGAAAGTGTTCCAGTAAATTTTTTTACAAATTGAATTTCTTCTGCTAATAAATAATTAATTTACATTAGATGACTGAAAACAAGTACTGGTCTCTTAAACCATTTTATAGTAAATTAGTGTTTACTTCTAATGAAATAAAAAATTAGTTAAATTTATAACATTAGTATGTCAAACTGAAATTATTTTAATAAAAATATTTTTTAATTCCACAAATAGCCCCATTAAAATGATTAATTATATTTATTCTATTTTCTATCACATTCATTGTATTCAATATTTTAAATTATTACACAAATTCATTAAATTTTTCTAACAAAACTAATGAAAATGAAAACAATAGTCAAAAAAATAACTCAATTAACTGAAAATGATAACAAATTTATTTTCAATTTTTGACCCTTCAACTTACATTTTTAATTTATCAATTAATTGATTAAGAGTATTTATTGGTTTACTAATTATTCCTAATTATTTCTGAATTTCTACTAATCGAATCCTATTACTATATAATAATATTACATTAGGCCTTCACAAAGAATTTAAAATATTAATTGGTAACAATACACATGGATTAACTTTCTTTTTTATTTCATTATTTATTTTTATTATTTTTAATAATTTTATAGGGTTATTCCCCTATATTTTTACTGGAACAAGTCATTTATCTTTAACTTTAACCTTAGCTTTACCTCTATGATTAAGATTTATAATATTCGGTTGATTAAACCATACTCAACATATATTTATACATCTTGTTCCTCAAGGAACACCTGCTGTTTTAATACCTTTTATGGTTTGTATTGAAACTATTAGAAATGTTATCCGTCCTGGAACACTTGCAGTTCGATTAACTGCAAATATAATTGCTGGCCATCTTCTTTTAACACTTCTAGGTAATACCGGAAACACAATACCCTCAATCCTTCTTTCTGTTCTTATTATCACTCAATTAGCTTTATTAACTTTAGAAGCTGCAGTAGCAGTAATTCAATCTTATGTTTTTGCTGTTTTAAGAACTCTATACTCTAGAGAAGTAAATTAATTATTAATTATGTCAACATCAACAATAAAATCTTTTCACCCCTTTCATTTAGTAGACTATAGCCCATGACCTTTAACAGGTGCTTTAGGAGCATTTACAATAGTTTCAGGATTAGTAAAATGATTCCACTATTATCAAATAGACCTCTTTATTTTAGGTAATGTAATTACATTACTAACAATATATCAATGATGACGAGACATTTCTCGTGAAGGAACTTTTCAAGGTCTTCATACATTTAATGTAACTTTAGGATTACGATGAGGAATAATTTTATTTATTGTGTCAGAAATTTTTTTCTTTTTAAGATTTTTCTGAGCTTTCTTTCATAGAAGTTTATCCCCAACAATTGAAATAGGAAGAATTTGACCCCCTGTTAGAATTTTAATTTTTAACCCCTTCCAAATTCCTTTATTAAATACAGCAATTCTTTTAGCTTCGGGTGTAACAGTGACATGGGCTCATCACGCATTAATAGAAAATAACCATTCTCAAACTACTCAAGGGTTATTTTTTACAGTTATTTTAGGGATTTATTTTTCTATTCTTCAAGGATACGAATATATTGAAGCTAGTTTTACTATTGCAGACGCCGTCTATGGGTCAACTTTTTTTATAGCTACAGGATTCCATGGATTGCATGTTCTTATTGGAACAACGTTTCTTCTAATTTGTTTAATTCGACACTTAAATTCTCATTTTTCAATAAATCATCACTTTGGATTCGAAGCAGCCGCTTGATATTGACATTTTGTTGATGTTGTATGATTATTCCTTTATGTTTCTATCTACTGATGAGGTAGATAAATTTATATAGTATATAAGTATATATGACTTCCAATCATAAGGACTAAAAAATTTTAGTATAAATAATTTTTTACATATTAATTATAAATATTTTAATTTTAGCAATTTCTTCTATTGTAATAATTCTCTCATCCCTACTTGCAAAAAAAAAAATTGAAGACCGAGAAAAAAGATCGCCTTTTGAATGTGGATTTGACCCAATAAATTCATCTCGACTTCCATTCTCTATTCAATTTTTTTTAATTGCTATTATTTTTTTAATTTTTGACGTAGAAATTGCTTTAATTCTACCAATTATTATAATTTTCAAATTTTCTAATATAAAAATATTACTGCTTTCTTCAATTTTTTTTATTTTTATTCTTTTAGCTGGACTATACCATGAATGAAACCAAGGAATATTAAATTGAACAATTTAAGGCTGTAGTTAATTATAACATTTGTTTTGCATACAAAAAGTATTGATTCATCAATCTTCCTTAATAAAATTTCACAAAAAATATGAAGCAAATTATGCAATTAGTTTCGACCTAATCTATGGTATTCATTTATCCTTATTTATTAATTGAAACCAAAATAGAGGTATATCACTGTTAATGATAAAACTGAATAATTATTCCAATTAAAGAAATAAAAGGTTTAAGAAAAAGCTGCTAACTTTTTTCTTTAATGGTTAAACTCCATTTATATTTCTATTAAAATTATATAGTTTAAAAAAAACCCTACATTTTCACTGTAGAAATAAAATTTTAATTTTTATAGTTATACTAAAAAATTTTATTCAAAGATAACTTGTACCTCATTGACATCTTCAATGTCACGCTCTAATTATAAGCTATTTGAATTTTAAACAATAAATACTAATATTAAAGAAAGGAAAATGATTCAAAACACAAAAATTAATATATAAGTTTTTAATCTATTATTATGCAAAATTTGATTAAGACTAGAAAATATAATAAATAATTTTCTTACATTTTGGGCTCCAAAATATTCAGATCATCCTTGATCAAAACTTTTCACTACCTTATTTCCTAAAGATAACGGAGCATAAATCACCCCCTTAGTCGAAAGAAAAGGCATTATTCATATTGATCTTCTAAAATAACTAAATAAATAAAAATTTAAAGATTTATTTAAATAATAAATATTCACGTTTGATACCAAATACCCCAAAAACCCTCCTGTTAAACAAACAAATAAAGTTAAAAATTTTAGATAGAAAGGTAAACAAATTATTGCCGGGAAAGGGAAAATTATTCATCTAAGTATTCTTCCCCCTACAACAGCTATAACTAATAGCCCGGTTATCCCCTTTTTTATCACAATTCTTGTGTCTCTTAAATTATTTAAAGAACTAGAATTAATTTCCGCTGACAAACAAAAAAAAGCCAATCGAAAAGAATAAGCCACTGTTAATCCTGTGGAAAAAAAAAATAAAAAAAATCTTACTATATTAATATGATTATTCATTGAAACTATTTCTAAAATTAAGTCTTTTGAATAAAACCCCGCCAAAAACGGCATACCACATAAAGCTAAATTTGCTACATTTAAACAAGCAATTGAGAAAGGTATTTCTCTAATTAAAGAACCTATATTTCGAATATCCTGAGAATTTTTTATATTATGAATAATAGCCCCAGCACATATAAACAATAAAGCCTTAAATAAAGCATGAGTTAAAAGATGAAAAAAGGCTAAAATTGGAAACCCTAAAGCTAAAATTCTTATCATCAAACCTAACTGACTTAGAGTAGACAAAGCAATAATTTTTTTTAAATCAAACTCAAAATTTGCCCCTAATCCTGCTATAAATATTGTCAACCCAGAAATTAATAAAAGAAATTGGCCTATAAATCTGTCTACAAATAAGACATTAAACCGAATTAACAGATAAACCCCTGCTGTTACTAAAGTTGAAGAATGAACTAAAGCAGACACGGGCGTTGGGGCAGCTATTGCTGCTGGTAGCCAGGAAGAGAAAGGGATTTGAGCTCTTTTTGTTATGGCCGCTAAAATTACTAATACTATAATAATCCCTATTTCTAAATCATTTTTTATAAAATCTAAATAAAAATAAAAATTTCATCTCCCATAATTCAATATTCATGCAATTCCTAATAAAATCGCAACATCCCCAATTCGATTAGATAAAGCTGTTAACATCCCAGCATTAAAAGATTTTACATTTTGATAATAAATAACTAAACAATAAGAAACAAGACCTAACCCATCTCACCCCAATAAAATTCTAATTAAATTAGGTCTAATAATTAATATCATCATAGAAAAAACAAACAATAATACTAATAAAATAAATCGTACAATATTAAAATCTTCGGCTATATAATCTTTTCTATAATAAATAACTAACGATGAAATTAACAAAACAAAAGATATAAATAAAAAAGATATCCAATCAAATAAAAAAGTCATAACAATAAAAGATGAATTTAAAGAAATTAAATCAAACTCAATAAAATAAACTAAATCATAAAATAAAAATAACACTCTAAATGCAAATGAAGAAAGTCTAATTGACAATAAAGAAAAAAAACTAATTAAACAAACTGATAAATTTTTAATGATTTAAAATGAATTTTTTCATATCTTCGACACCACAAATCAAAATTTTTTATAAACTATTTAAATTTTTAAAACCACATTAAACAATAATCTCTTTTTAAAATTAATAAATTTAAAGGAAACCAATGAAGGAATAAAATTATAAATTCACGCACATACCCCGCAGAAAATGAATAAACCCCGAAAAACACCTTCCCATGCTGACTAAAAGAGAACAAGAATAATGAATAAGAAGCTCTAAAAAAAGATAAAAGAGCTAAAGAAATTATAGAGATATAAGATCATGAAACTAATCTATTTAATAAACAAATTTCTCCTATTAAATTTAATGAAGGAGGGGCCGCTATATTTCTAGAACATAAAAGAAACCACCATAAAGATAATCTTGGTATAAAATTTAACAGCCCCTTATTTAATATTAAACTTCGGCTTCCTAATCGTTCATATCTCATATTTGCTAGAGAAAATAACCCAGAAGAACAAAGTCCATGACCAATTATTAACGCTAACGCACCAGCTATCCCTCAGTAATTTAAAGTTATTATTCCCCCTAACACTATCCCTATATGAGCAACAGAAGAATAAGCAATTAATAATTTTATGTCTATTTGACGTAAACAAACTAAACTAACTAAACTTCCCCCCACTAAAGAAATACCAACTCATGTATAATTAAAATGAACCCCTGAAAGAACTAAAAAAGAAAAAACTCGAATTAAACCGTACCCTCCTAACTTTAATAAAATCCCCGCTAAAATTATTGACCCCGCTACCGGAGCTTCAACATGAGCCTTAGGTAATCATAAATGAACCAAAAATATTGGTATTTTTACTAAAAAAGCAAAAATTATACATAAATAAAAATAAAAATAATAAACCGAAACAGAATTCAATAAATAAAAATTTAAAAAATAAAAATTATTTAACAAAAAAAAAATTCCTATTAATATCGGCAACGAAGCAATTAATGTGTAAAATAATAAATATAGCCCTGCTTGTAAACGTTCGGGCTGATACCCTCATCCTAAAATCAGAAAAAAAGTTGGAATTAATCTTCTTTCAAAAAATAAATAAAATATAAATAAATTATTAACTCTGAATGTTAAAACTAATATTAATAGTAAAAATAAAATAAAAAAAATAAAAAGAAATGGGTATTTTCTTTTTTTGTATACTTGTTCTCTTGATATAAATATCAAAGCGATAATTCAGACACTCAAAATAATTAATACATAAGAAATTAAATCTATTCTAAATATATAGCTCAAATCTCCCCCAAAATAAAAAAAATTAGTCATTAAAAAAAATGAACCTATTAAAATAAACAATAAATTTTGAACCGTTCAATAAATATTTTTAATTAAACTTAATGGAGTTATAAATAAAATAAAAAATAAAAATTTTAACATATTAATAAAGAAAATGAATTAAAATAATCATTTCCATGTGTTCGAATTATTGAAACTAAAATAGATAAACCTAAAGCTCCTTCACAAACTCTAAAAACTAAAAATATTAATCTAAAATAAAACTCAAAATTTATATATCTTAAAAAGATGAAAAAAAAAATAAATAATGATAATACAATAAATTCTAAACTTAATAAAACAGATAATAAATGTTTTCGATTAGAAACAAAAACTACAACACCTCTAAAAAATAAATACAAAGGTAAAAAAAAATCTAAAAATATAAACATTCGTAAAAAAAATTTAAATAGTTTAACAAAAACATTGGTCTTGTAAATCAAAAATAAGATATTATTTTCTTTTTAAATAAACTTCAGGAAAAAGAAAAATCTTTTCATTAATCCCCAAAATTAATATTTTACATAAACTATTTCCTGTCATTTATCTTTCAACTTTTTATCTTAAACTTAAATATTATTTCTTCAACAATCTTTATTCAACTTAAACATCCTTTAGCAATAGGATTTATTTTACTTATCCAAACAACTTTAATTTGTATTATATCAGGAAATTTCTGTCAAACTTTTTGATTTTCTTATATCTTATTTATTATTTTTTTAGGAGGAATACTGATTTTATTTATATACGTCAGATCTTTGGCGTCAAATGAAATATTTAATTTTTCTATAAAAATTATTTTTTTATCAATAATTATATATTTTTTTATTTTTATTTTTCTTTTTATCTTAAATAAAATTTTTATCATAAATTATTTTATAACTAATGATATAGAAAGAATCTCACTAATAAAATCATTTTTAAGAGAAAATTCTTTAATATTAAATAAATTATACAATTTCCCTAACAATATTATTACAATTCTTTTAATAAATTATTTATTTTTAACTTTAGTTGCAGTTGTAAAAATTACAAATTTATTTGAAGGACCCCTTCGTCCAAAATATAATTAAACAAATGAACAAACCTATACGCTCAAGACACCCCCTATTCAAAATTATAAATAATGCCCTTGTCGATTTACCTGCCCCTTCAAATATTTCAGCATGATGAAATTTTGGTTCATTATTGGGAATTTGTTTAATAGTACAAATCTTAACTGGATTATTCCTTGCAATACACTATACCGCTGATATTGAAACAGCTTTTAATTCAGTAAACCATATTTGTCGAGATGTAAATTTTGGATGACTTTTACGAACTATCCATGCTAATGGAGCATCTTTTTTTTTTATTTGTTTATATTTACATATTGGTCGAGGTATTTATTACGGATCTTACCATTTTATCCCAACTTGATTTGTTGGAGTAATTTTATTATTTGTAATTATAGGAACGGCATTTATAGGATATGTTCTTCCCTGAGGACAAATGTCTTTCTGAGGAGCCACAGTTATTACTAATCTATTATCTGCTATTCCTTATTTAGGAAACGACCTTGTTCAATGATTATGGGGAGGGTTCGCTGTTGATAACCCTACATTAACTCGATTTTTTACTTTTCATTTTCTTTTACCCTTTATTGCTAGAGCTTTAACAATAGTTCACTTATTATTTTTGCACCAAACTGGATCTAATAACCCTTTAGGAATCAATAGAAATAGAGACAAAATTCCTTTTCACCCTTATTTTTCTTTCAAGGATATTTTCGGATTTATTTTAATAATTATATTATTAGTAATTTTAACTCTTGTTGCCCCCTATGACTTAGGAGACCCAGATAATTTTATCCCGGCTAACCCATTAGTTACACCTCCCCATATTCAGCCTGAATGGTACTTTTTATTTGCTTATGCAATCCTCCGATCAATTCCTAATAAATTAGGCGGAGTTATTGCTTTAGTTATATCAATTGCTATTTTATTTATTCTTCCTTTCACAAATCAAAATAATTTTAAAAGTTTACAATTTTACCCAATTAATCAATTTTTATTCTGAAATATGTTAATTACAGTAATTTGATTAACTTGAATTGGGGCCCGCCCAGTAGAAGACCCTTTTATTTTAACAGGTCAAATTCTAACAGTTCTTTATTTTAGATATTACTTATTAAACCCGATTGTTTTAAAATGATGGGATAACTTAATAAATTAATTTTTAGTCAATGAGCTTGAATAAGCTTATGTTTTGAAAACATACCATAGAATTATAACTATTCTATTGACTTATATTAATACTAATATTTATTATTTAAATAAAACTAAATATCACTATTTTAAATCCTAAAAATAACAATAAAAAATTTAATGAAAAAGGTAAAAATCTTTTTCAAGCTAAAAATATTAACTTATCATATCGGAATCGAGGTAAAGTCCCCCGAACCCAAATAAATAAAAAAGAAATAAAAGTTAATTTAAGAAAAAAAATAAAAGAAAATAAATTTGACCCTAAAAATAATACGGCAAACAATATTCTTATAAATAAAATTCTTGCATATTCAGCTAAAAAAATCAATGCAAATCCTCCAGCACTATATTCTACATTAAACCCTGATACTAATTCAGATTCTCCCTCAGCAAAATCAAATGGGGTACGGTTTGTTTCTGCTAATGATGAAGCCATTCAAACAATCCCAAGAGGAAAACATATAAAAATAAATCATAAATTTAATTGATAAAAATAAAAATAAAGAAAATTAAATCTTCCTACCAATAAAATAAGAGATAAAAAAATTAAAACTAATCTTACTTCATAAGAAATAGTTTGAGCAACTGCCCGTAAACCCCCTAATAATGCATAATTAGAATTTGATGATCAACCAGCCACTATTACACTATAAACCCCTATTCTAGTACAACACAAAAAAAATATAACTCCTAAATTAAATGAAAATAATTTAATAAAATAAGGTATACATAACCAAATAAATAAAGATAAAAATAAAGAAAAAATTGGTGAAAAATAATAAATTAAATAATTTGATATAATAGGATTTGTTTGTTCTTTTGTAAATAACTTAATTGCATCACTAAATGGCTGGGGAATCCCAAAAAGCCCAAGCTTATTTGGACCCTTTCGGATCTGAATATAGCCTAAAACTTTTCGTTCCAATAAAGTTAAAAAAGCCACTCCCACTATAACACAAATAATTAAAATCAAAGAATTAATCAAAGGAATAAATAATTCGAATAATATATTTAACAATACTATCTGTAATAATTAATATTACATAAATAAATTCTAAATTTATCACATATTTCTGCCAAAATAGTTTATCAATCTTAAATAACTTTTATCTTATAATTTTTGTTTATTTTAATAATATTCTTTAAATAAATTATAAAAATTAAATATTTGGTCCTTTCGTACTAAAATAATTTAATTAATTAAAGATAGAAACCAACCTGGCTTACGCCGGTCTAAACTCAGATCATGTAAGAATTTAATGGTCGAACAGACCAAACATTTAAACTGCTACACCTAAATTAATTCTTAGTCCAACATCGAGGTCGCAATCTTTTTTATCGATAAGAACTCTCTAAAAAAATTACGCTGTTATCCCTAAAGTAACTTAAATTTTTAATCATTAATAATGGATCAAATTATTACATTTATAATGAAAAATAACAATTAAGAGTTAAAAAAATCTTAATATCACCCCAATAAAATATTTTTAATTTTATAAAAAAAATCACTTAATTCTTAATATTTTATAAAAATAAAAATATAAAGATTTATAGGGTCTTCTCGTCTTTTAATTACATTTTAGAATTTTAACTAAAATAAAAAATTCAATTTTAATTAATTAAATAAAGTAAATATCTCATCCAACCATTCATACTAGTCCTCAATTAAAAAACTAATGATTATGCTACCTTTGCACGGTCAAAATACCGCGGCCCTTTAAAAAATTTCAGTGGGCAGGTTTGACTTTTTAATAAAATCTAATAAAAAGACATGTTTTTAATAAACAAGTGAATATTTAATTTTTGCCGAATTCATATAACTTAACTTTTAATATAATAATATATTATATCTTACAATTTTTTTTTAATTTACTAATTTAATCATAATATCGTATTTTTTAACATTCAAAAAACTTTTTTAATAAAAATTTAAATATAAAATTAATAAATATTTTCTTTTCTAAAATAAATTATAACATAAATACTAAAAATAACTATTTATAAGTTTATTTTTATTTAAATTTATTAAATAATTATAAAAATTTATATTAAAGCTCATCCCTTAATATATTGAACAATAAAATTTATTTATTTTATGATAAAAATAAATAATTTATTTTTCTAAATTAAATTTATTTCTTAAAAAACTAGATATATTCAAAAACGATTAACTTTTTATTTCAAATAATATATTATTAATAATTTTTTTATATTAACTAACATATAATATTAAATCTTTTGAAATCAAGAAAAATAAAAATTTTATTTTTTAATTAATTAACACTGATACCCAAGGTACAAAAAATAAATTTTTCTTTTAAAAAAAATATTTTTCAATTATATTTCAATTCTACTTTACAGTACAAATATATTATTATTATTATTTATTTTTTCTTTATAAATTACTAAAAATTTTAAAAATAAAATTATTTTTATTAATAAAATAAATAAAACTTTTTCTATTTAATAAATAAATTTTTAATTCAATTTAAAACGATTTGCACGTATTTCTTTTCAATGTAAACGAAACGCTTTACTTATTAAGCTTTAAATTGATAATTCTAGTTACACTTTCCAGTACAACTACTATGTTACGACTTATCTCATTTAAATAAACGAGAGCGACGGGCGATATGTGCATGTTTTAGAGCTTAAATCAATTAATCTTTATAAAAATTAATTTACGTTTAAATCCACCTTCTAAAAATTTTTAAAAAAATTTATTCGTTTAAATATATTTATTGTAATTCATTTCTTCTTAAACATAAATTGTACCTTGATCTGACATTTTAAATATTTATAATTTATGAAAATTTAAATTCTTTTAAAATAATCTGATGACAACGATATACAAATTGAAAACAAATTTAAGTAAGTTAATCGAGGATTATCGATTATAGAACAAATTCCTCTAAAAAGATTAAAACACCGCCAAATTCTTTAAGTTTTAAGAAATTATCTTTTACTACTCAAATATTTCATATTTTATAAATATTTATAAAATATTAATTTTAAAATTAAAAATAATAGGGTATCTAATCCTAGTTTTTATAATTAATTTAAAAGTTTCAAATTAAAACAAAACAAAAATATTAATAAAATAAAAATTTCACTTTAAATTTTATTATTTATTTTTATAATTTAATTCTTTTTAACTTATACTAAAAAATTTTAATTATTTTATTTGTATAACCGCGGATGCTGGCACAAATTTAACCAAAATTTATAAAAATTTCTATATCTAATAAAAATTAAATAATAATATTAATTACTGTTAATAAAATAAAAATTTTTTTTATTTAAAATAAAATTTATACTCAAATAAATTTTTACATGTAAAAAAATTTTATAATAAAATATATAGCAAGAATAAAACATTTTTTGTTTAAAAATTTTAATTCATTGTTTTTTATTTTATAATAACTTTTATTTAAATAATTAAAATTAATTAAAACAACTAAAAAAAAAATATAATATTTTAAATAATTTATCATACAAAACTAAAATATTTATATAAATAATTTTTAATAGTAAAAAAACAAATTCCTCCCATCAAAATTTAACTTAAATATCCCTTAATATTTAAATTATTTATTTTTATATTTTCCATATTTTTTTTTTTTTTTAATTAAAATTTTAAATAAAATTATTGATTTTTAATAAATTAATTAATTTTTTTTAGATAATAAATTTTTAATAATTATTATATAAATTTTTTAAAATAATATATTTATTAATATTAAATATTTAATAATATATAAATATATTCTATAATATATATTTTTTAAATTATTTATTTAATTATTAAATTTTTATTTAAATATATATTAATTTTTTAATTTTATTTATAAGATTTATTAGGAATAGTAAATTAATGTTATTTATATAATATTTTATATAATTATTATTATTATTTATATTTAAATATATATTTATATATAAAATTTTATTTTATAATTTAATTTTTATAATTAAATACTATTATATTTATGTATATATATATAAGGCATCAAATTTCTTTTTAAATAAAGGACCAGTTTTTTAAAAAGTTACAATAAATATAAC